TGTAATGATGAGACTCAAAAAGAATACTTGCCTAAAAAATCTGACCCTTTCTTGAATGGGCCTTATCGTGGAACAATCCATTTTTTTTTTTCACCTTCAATCATAAGTGAAACTTCCATAGGAAATTCCATAGAAACTGTTTGGATAAATAAGATCCATAGTATCCTTCTTGTTACTGATTCTCCAGAATTTGAACAGAAAATAGATACGTTTGATAGAAAATCATTATCAACAGAAATTGGTCATTTCTTGAACTTAATTAGTGAATTTTCTGGAGAATCAACATCGAATTTCAATTTGAAAGGGCCTTTTTTATTTCCAGAACAAGGAAGAATTGATTCAAAAGATCAAGCAAAGTTTTTAAAATTTTTATTCGATGCAGTTATAACTGATCCCAACGATCAAACAATTAGAAAAAACTCTATTGGAATAAAAGAAATCAGTAAAAAAATCCCTCGATGGTCATACAAATTAATCGACGAGTTAGAACAACAGGAGAGAGAAAATGAAGAAGACATGGCGGAGGATCATCAGATTCGTTCAAGAAAAGCCAAACGTGTAGTGATTTTTACTGAGGATCAACAGAATACCGATAATTATACTAATACCAAAGAGACTAATAATCCTGATCAAGAAGTGGCTTTAATACGTTATTCGCAACAATCGGATTTTCGTCGAGACATAATCAAAGGCTCCATGCGCGCTCAAAGACGTAAAACAACTATTTTGGAACTATTTCAAGCAAATATACATTCCCCCCTTTTTTTGGACAGAATAGACAAACCACCCCTTTTTTCTTTTGATATCTCCGGACTGATGAAACTCATTTTTATAAATTGGATGGGGAAAAACAAAGAATTTAAAATTTCGGATTATGCGAAGGAAGAGACAAAAGAAAGGGATAAAAAAGAAGAGGACAAAAACGAAGAGGACAAAAAAGAGGAGAAAACACGGATAGAAATAGCGGAAGCCTGGGATAGCATTGTATTTGCTCAAGTAATAAGGGGTTCCGTCTTAGTAACTCAATCAATTCTTAGAAAATATGTTATATTACCTTCATTGATAATATCTAAAAATATCGGCCGTATGTTATTATTTCAATTTCCCGAGTGGTCCGAAGATTTAAAGGATTGGAATAGAGAAATGTATGTTAAATGCACCTATAATGGTGTTCAATTATCAGAAACAGAATTTCCGAAAAACTGGTTAACAGACGGTATTCAGATAAAGATCCTATTTCCTTTCTGTCTGAAACCTTGGCACAGATCTAAGCTACGATCTCCTCATAGAGATCCAATGAAAAAGAAAGGGCAAAAAGATGATTTTTGTTTTTTAACAGTTTGGGGAATGGAAGCCGAACTACCTTTTGGTTCTCCCCGAAAACGACCTTCCTTTTTTGAACCTATTTTTAAAGAACTCGGAAAAACAATTAGAAAATTGAAAAAGAATTGTTTTCTAGTTCTAAGAGTTTTAAAAGAAAGAACAAATGTGTTTCTAACGATCGCAAACGAAACAAAAGAATGGGTTATCAAAAGCATTCTATTTATAAAAACAAGAATAAAAGAACTCTCAAAAAAAAATCCAATTCTATTATTTGGATTGAGAGAAGTATATGAATCAAGTGAAACTAAAAAAGAAAAAGATTTGATAATCAGTAATAGTAATCAGATGATTGATGAATCGTCTATTCAAATTCGATCTATGGATTGGACAAATTATTCACTGACAGAAAAAAAAATGAAAGATCTGACTGATAGAACAAGCACAATCAGAAATCAAATAGATAAAATTACAAAAGAAAAGACAAAGGAATTTCTAACTCCAGAGATGAATATTAGTCCTAACAAAAAAAGTCATAATGCTAAAAGATTAGAATCCCCCAAAAATATTTGGCAGATATTAAAAAGAAAAAATACTCGATTAATTCGTAAATCGCATTATTTTATACAATTTTTCATTGAAAGGATATACATAGATATCCTTCGATGTATCATTAATATTCCGAGAATCAATGCACAGCTTTTTCTTGAATCAACAAAAAAACTTATTGATAAATACATTTACAATAATGAAGCAAATCAAGAAAGAATTGATAAAACAAATAAAAATACAATTCACTTTATAAAGTCACTTTCTAATATTAGAAATAGTAATAAGAATTCACAGATTTTTTGTGACTTATCCTCCTTGTCACAAGCATATGTGTTTTACAAATTATCACAAACCCAAGTTAGTAACTTGTCTAAGTTAAGATCTCTTCTTCACTATCACGGAACATCTCTTTTTCTTAAGAATGAAATAAAGGATTATTTTGGAGCACAAGGAATATCTCATTCCGAATTAAGACATAAGAAACTTCGGAATTATGGAACGAATCACTGGAAAAACTGGTTAAGGGGTCATTATCAATACGATTTATCTCAGATTAGATGGTCTAGATTAGTACCACAAAAATGGCGAAATAGAGTTAATCAACGTTGTATGGTTCAAACTAAAGATTTAAACAAATGGGATTCATATGAAAAAGACCAATTCATTCATTACGAAAAAGAAAATGATTATGAAGTAGACTCATTACCAAATCAAAACGAGAATTTTAAAAAACACTATAGATATGATCTTTTATCATATAAATCTATTAATTATGAAGATAAGAAGAACTCATATATTTATGGATCGCCATTAAAAGTAAATAATAACCAAGAGATTTCTTATAATTACAACACATATAAACACAAATTATTTGATATGCTGGGCGATATCCTTATCAATAATTATCTAGGAGAAGCTGATATTATGGATATGGCGAAAAGTCCGGATAGAAAATATTTTGATTGTAGAATTCTCCATTTTTGTCTTAGAAAGAAGGTCGATATTGCGGCATGGATCAATATCGATACTGGTACCAACAGTAATAAAAACACTAAGACTGGTAATTATCAAATAATTGATAAAATTGATAAGAAAAGCCCTTTTTATCTCACAATTCATCAAGAAATCAAATCATCCAATCAAAAAAGATTTGATTGGATGGGAATGAATGAAGAAATACTAAGTCGTCCTATATCGAATCTGGAACCTTGGTTCTTCCCAGAATTTTTGCTACTTTATAATGTATATAAAATTAAACCATGGGTCATACCGATCAAATTACTTCTTTTAAATTTTACTGGAATTGAAAATGTTAGTGAAAATAAAAACATCAATATCAATGGAAAACAAAAACAAAAAGGGAATCCTTTTACATCATCGAATGAAAAAAAATCTCTTGAATTAGAGAATCGAAATCAAGAAGAAAAAGAACCCACAGTCCAAGGGGATGATGGGTCAGTTCTCTCAAACCAAGAAAAAGGTGTTGAAGAAGATTATGCAGGATCAGACATAAAAAAACGTAAAAAAAAAAAACAATACAAAAGCAATACGGAAGCAGAACTCGATTTCTTCCTAAAAAGATATTTGCTTTTTCAATTGAGATGGGATGATTTTTTAAATCAAAAAATGATCAACAATATCAAGGTATATTGTCTCCTGCTTAGACTGATAAATCCAAGAGAAATTGCTATATCCTCTATTCAAAGGGGAGAAATGAGTCTGGATATAATGCCGATTCAGAAGAATTTAACTCTTACAGAATTGATGAAAAAGGGGATATTTATTATCGAACCAGTTCGTCTGTCTGTAAAAAATGATGGACAATTTATTATGTATCAAACCATAAGTATTTCATTGGTTCATAAGAATAAGTATCAAACTAATCAAAAATGCCAAGAAAAAAGATATGTTGATAAGAAGAATTTTGATAAATCCATTGCAAGACATCAAAGGATAACTGGAAATAGCGACAAAAATCATTATGATTTGCTTGTTCCTGAAAATATTTTATCGCCTAGAGGTCGTAGAGAATTGAGAATTCTAATTTGTTTCAATTCAAAGAATAGGAATGGTATAGATAGAAATCCCGTATTTTGCAATGTGAATAACGTAAAAAACTGTAGTCAATTTTTGGATGAGAGCAAAGATCTGGATAGAGATAAAAATAAATTGATTAAATTAAAATTCTTTCTTTGGCCCAATTATCGATTAGAAGATTTAGCTTGTATGAATCGCTATTGGTTTGATACCAATAATGGCAGTCGTTTCAGTATGGTAAGGATACATATGTATCCACAATTAAAAATTGGGTGATGGGACATTTTTCCTATATATATCCTGTACCATATCTGGTATCTGAAAGCAAACAGATGCACACATGCGTTGTCTTACATTCCATTCTGATACATGATACTAATTCAATGACGTATCAATTAGATCTATAAATGAATCAACAGAATTTTCTTATTTTCGGTCTAAATTCTTCTCTTTTGTATTTGTAAGTGCCATCCTTTTGTATCCCTATACGAATCCAATTGAAAATTGGATTGATCATTAATTAATCTTATTTGAGAAAATTAGAAAATTAGGAGTTCATAACGAAATTCAGTATACCAGATTAAAATGGCTGGAATTATTATTACTGATCGTAAAATTCATATCTTTAACAAAGAAAGGGGGGAGAAGATTTCGTTTTATGGTAAAAAATCCATTCATCTCAATTATTTCGCAAGAAAAAACCAGGGGATCTGTTGAATTTCAAGTATTCAGTTTCACCAATAAGATACGAAGACTGACTTCACATTTGGAATTACATAGAAAAGACTATTTATCTCAGAGAGGTCTACGGAAAATTCTGGGAAAACGTCAACGGCTACTGGCTTATTTGTCAAAGAAAAATAGAGTACGTTATAAAGAATTAATTGTTCAGTTGGATATTCGAGAGCCAAAAACTCATTAATTTGAAGAGCTTTAATTATTTGATTTATTAGATCTTGAATTTTGATGAATTTCTTTTCGTTTTCAGCAATTCATGGAAGAATGAATCGAGGAAAAACCTATGAATGTACCAACTACAAGAAAAGACCTCATGATAGTAAATATGGGTCCTCACCACCCATCAATGCATGGTGTTCTTCGACTCATCATTACTCTAGATGGTGAAGATGTTATTGACTGTGAACCAATATTTGGTTATTTACACAGAGGAATGGAAAAAATTGCGGAAAACCGAACAATTATACAATATCTGCCTTATGTAACACGTTGGGATTATTTAGCTACTATGTTCACAGAAGCAATAACCGTAAATGCACCAGAACAGTTAGGAAATATTCAAGTACCTAAAAGAGCCAGCTATATCAGAGTAATTATGTTGGAGTTGAGTCGTATAGCTTCTCATTTGTTATGGCTTGGCCCTTTTATGGCAGATATTGGTGCACAGACCCCTTTCTTCTATATTTTCAGAGAAAGAGAATTAGTATATGATCTATTCGAAGCTGCCACCGGTATGAGAATGATGCATAATTATTTTCGTATTGGAGGAGTAGCTGCTGATCTACCTCATGGCTGGATAGATAAATGTTTGGATTTCTGCGATTATTTTTTAACAGGGGTTGCTGAATATCAAAAACTTATTACGCGGAATCCTATTTTTTTAGAACGAGTTGAGGGAGTCGGCATTATTGGTGGAGAGGAAGCAATAAATTGGGGTTTATCAGGACCAATGCTACGGGCTTCCGGAATACAATGGGATCTTCGTAAAGTTGATCATTATGAGTGTTACGACGAATTTGATTGGGAAGTCCAATGGCAAAAAGAAGGAGATTCATTAGCTCGTTATTTAATACGAATCAATGAAATGACGGAATCCATAAAAATTATTCAACAGGCTTTGGAAGGAATTCCGGGCGGGCCCTATGAGAATTTAGAAATCCGATGCTTTGATAGAGTAAGGAATCCCGAATGGAATGATTTTGAATATCGATTCATTAGTAAAAAACCTTCTCCTACTTTTGAATTGTCGAAACAAGAACTTTATGTGAGAGTCGAAGCACCAAAGGGAGAATTGGGAATTTTTCTGATAGGAGATCAAAGTGTTTTTCCTTGGAGATGGAAAATTCGCCCGCCGGGTTTTATCAATTTGCAAATTCTTCCTCAGTTAGTTAAAAGAATGAAATTGGCTGATATTATGACGATACTAGGTAGTATAGATATCATTATGGGAGAAGTTGATCGTTGAAATGATAATTGATACAACAGAAGTACAAGATATCAATTCTTTTTCCAGATTGGAATCCGTAAAAGAGGTCTATGGGATCATATGGATGCTTATCCCTATTTTGACTCTTGTATTGGGAATCACAATAGGTGTGCTAGTAATTGTGTGGTTAGAAAGAGAAATATCCGCAGGGATACAACAACGTATTGGACCTGAATACGCCGGCCCTTTGGGAATTCTCCAAGCTCTAGCAGATGGGACAAAACTACTTTTCAAAGAGAATCTTCTTCCATCTAGAGGAGATACTCGTTTATTCAGTATCGGACCATCCATAGCAGTCATATCAATTCTACTAAGTTATTCAGTAATTCCTTTTGGCTATCACCTTGTTCTAGCCGATCTCAATATCGGTGTTTTTTTATGGATCGCCATTTCAAGTATTGCTCCCATTGGACTTCTTATGTCAGGATATGGATCAAATAATAAATATTCCTTTGTAGGTGGTTTACGAGCTGCTGCTCAATCGATTAGTTATGAAATACCATTAACTCTATGTGTGTTATCAATATCTCTACGTGCGATTCGTTGAGACATAAACTTTTCCTTATTTCCTTTCTTTTTCCTTTCTGTCTAGGAAAGAGGTTGAATGAGTTGAATAGATATCTTCATTTTTTTGTTCATCATTCGGGTTGATGAACTAAATCAGATAGTTATATGAGTGAAAGAAAACAGCTTATAAATTCGCAGTAAAAAGATTGAGTCTCATTTCCTATGTACAAAGGTTAAGTAGAAGTAAACATAAGCAGTAGAGACTGTTTACCCCAAGATTAGTTGATTGGTCATCATAGCTTGAAGCGGGTTCAAAAGATTAACTGTATGGGGTTGTCACTATCATTTGTATGTATTACCATACATGTATTACCATAACAGGGGATTGAGAAAAAAATGAGTGGATGGTTAGGAACACAAAGGTACACAAAGGATTAGTAATGGAGATTATGTAAATTATCCAAAGGGACATTTCTGCATAAAAGGAATACTAATTGGGGCTTTAAGTTGGTAGAAATGATCAGGCAGTACTCCCCATCATTCCGATCCAGAGTATGCCCCTATCCACCAATTAAAGAAATGACTATCAGGAACGAAATAATCCTTTACTTTTTTTTTTAAGTCCCCTTTTGAGAAAGAAGAATAGCAACGAAAAAAATAGAAAGAATGCAATTCCAATAAAAAAAAAGAGATTTTTTTTCTTCTTTCTTTCCTATATCCATATTCATAGAGATTGAATTCTTGTCATAACTAATGTAATGTCTAATCCTTTTTCGTAATTAAAAACGATGGGTTGAAATATCTATGGATATTGCTACAAGGAGTATTTTATTGAAGGATTAAGTTATTACTCAAAAAAG